GGGGCGTACGTAAGAGCGGAACCTAGATAGAACGCGGAGCGCCGGCCGCCAATACAGTTACCATGCTTACCAGCCGCCTATAGATCTAGATGGGAGGTAGGCGAGGATAGCTTGCTTCTCTTCTCCTAGGCTACCTGCACATGTTATTCGCGAAGAAAAGGCAGCAAGCGGTTCTTCGCTTAGTAGAGCTCCCGGCCGCCGGACGACGACCGCTTCTTGTTCTCGCCCAGCCGCTTCTTTTGATTTGATTATTATTTAGAATCCTAGACTAAAGAAGAAGCTCCTGAATTAGCGAAGGGCCAAATCAGCAGCAGGAGAACTGTACTAACCTGCCGCCGGTGACTTTCTCAGGGCTCCGCAGGAGAAGAAAGAAGGTCCGGGTCAAATTTCTAATGAAGCGAAGGTCCCCCCTACTCCCTATTCTCTCAACAAGCTTGTTAAAGCTCGGCGAGAAAGGGTTGGTTAAGAACTCTTGACTGTAAACCATAGCAGTTACAGTCACTCAATGGAAATGTTCGCCTTTGGAATGAAGATGGATGAGCAGGCGCTTGAGCCTGGAACTGATGAAATTCGGGGGAAAGATGTCACCGGTCACTATACTGGGGGGCGAGACATGACCGCGACTTAAGATTCAAGTACCGTTGAAAAGACTAAAGGAACGGGGGGAATGACTACCTGGTTGAAAGCACAGGCTAATACGAGCCGACCAGAAGAAGCAAGGCTTAGATTACCAGATCCTGGACACAATCTTCCTAGAGATGGAGAGCCCCTTGCCTCGCCTTTTCTAGCCTCTCTTTCTTGCTTGCTTACCTAGCTCTTGTCTTAGTGACTCTTCCTCTTTTCTTTTCTAGGTTTTTTTTCTGAGTGTTAAAACGGTAGATTTTTCATTTGCCAATGAATTGGATCCGCCCCCATTCGATCAATAATGGGATTCTTGTCTAGAGAAAGGTTCTGTGACATGGACGCCCAGCCCAACTAACTCGGTCGGTCGGTTGGCGCACCTAACAGATGATGAGATTCTCGATCGGTTTGATCGAATTTTGAAAAGTCTTTCTCACTATTCAGAACAGTAGAGCTTTCGATCAAGATGTTCTCGCCTCCCCCGTTCGGGCTCTCGCTCGAATCGGAACCTTTATGCGTTAGTAGGCTTTCGACTCAATCGTTTAGCCTACCTATCGGGCGCCAAAAAAAGAGAAAGTTTTCGCATGGGCTCATCATCTGATGCAGAACCGATGCGAGAGGGAGTTGAAAGATGGGAGAAGCGGGGATTGATAGCTTTCAAGAACTAGTGGAAATGAACGCCATCCTTGGTTGTTTTCAAACAAATTCAATCTTGGGCCAAGCGTTGCCAGCCGGTAATAGCCGAAGGCAAAAAAAAAGACTTTGTTGGAAGTTGGGCGAGAAGGAAGAGAAGAAGGAAACGTAGTTGCCTAGCCGAGGAACTTGAGGCCGACATTCAGAGTGCGGTCCTGGAGTTCAAGACGCCGCACTAAAACTAGTGTCGGTCATAGAGAGGCATTGATTTTTCAATGAAACAAAGCCCATCTCTTCTTCCCTCCCGCCTCAACAGCAGAGCTAGATGCAAATACAGATCTAGATGCGAGATGATCCCGAATCGATTTCATAACCACCATACATCACCAATCACATTCCACATCCCACTTCAAGCTTTTCGATTCTCCGGGTAGCCTCCTCTATAAATAAAGGCATTCCAGCTTCAGAGGCAGGTGAGCCGGGTCAGGAAGGAGTTTGACTGCTGGGATGGGATCGGATCCTACTCGAAGCACTCCACCACGAAGTTGAGTCTTCGGGTTGGATAGGCAGTAGAGATAGGAACTCCTATCTGTAGGGCGGGCTTTCAAGACAGAGATGCACTACTCCATCTGGAAAGGGCTTTCCCTCGTGGGGAAAGAGAAGAACCCGCGATTGAAAGGAAAGGTAAGAGAAGGGAGTAAAAAATCAATAGAAAAAGGACCTTCCCGGCCGACGGGACTCTACGTCTGGGTCTTATTCCATCTCAAACTCGGATTAGGAAGAGTGCCCTTGAACTAGAGATCAATCATAATAATAAACAATACAAGAAAAGAAATGGATTCTCTTGCCGGCGAGAAAGGAAAATAAAGGCAAAAAAAGGGGGGGGGGGAAGAGGAGATGTTGGATAGTCACTCCACTCCATAGATAGTGAATACAGATTCTTGTTTCATTTTCAATTCCTTTCGGGTCGAAAACGCGGGCTGCTGGTGGGGCCGTGCCCCCTCTTCTTCCGCTTTACAACCAGAAGTTGGAACCAACGAATTCACCCTACCTGTCGATGAAAAAATGGGATTTGAGAGGACCACCAGCTAGCGGATCAGACAGATTTGTATGGAATGTCCTACTCCTGCCTGAGCTTTCCGATCAACCAATCCCCTATTTCCGGGACATCTCTGTGTTAGGTAGGCCCAGGGATCACTGATTAGTCGAATGAGCCCACCCCTCTGGCCTATCAAAACTTGGTGGACCTTCCCTTGAACCAGTCATGGAGCTCTCAACTGAGTTGTTTAGGTTCTGGAATTCCATCTCTAGTTGGGGGTTTCGGTTCGAAGGAACTAAAATGTGGTGCGGGTTCATTTCTCTCGACCAGTTCAGGTTCAAGGGAAGGGTGATCGAGGGGACCCAGACTTTAGATCTCTTCTCTATGGCGGGAGGTTTCTTTCGTATCAAGAGTGTGTTGGGGAGGCCTGGGAAGACGGATTGGATCGAGAGGCGATGCCTATACCTCTTCTTTATCGATAGGATTCCCATCATTTTCAGTCTCCGGCGAAGGAGACAAGGGCGAGGCACCGAACATGTTCTATCCTCAACCTCCATCCGTCGGTTTATCAATCCGCTTTTCCTATTCACTAGTACACTGCGCGCTACAACTAGCAGCCCCCTTACTAGTCAGGGAAAAAGCTAGCGCGCTAGCTAGCTACAACTAGGGAAGACCCCTACTTGGGATATTTGAAGAAGCCTGCTGAAAAACAGAAGCGCGCTAGCGCGCAACGGCTGAAAAGCCAGCAACTTGTTAGGAGTAGGTTTTGGCTTGCCCCTTTCTTCAACTTAGGTTGATAGGTTTGGAACCCTAACCAAGGGGCTGCTTGCTGCTCGCCCCTCTCTCTAAAGGGGCTTATGCACTCCACTCGTTAACACTAAACGACGAAGCCAGGAGCGGAAGGAGGGACTTGAACCCTCAACCTCAGCCTTGGCAAGGCTATGCTCTACCATTAAGCTATTTCCGCCAGCTACGGTAGTGGCGAAGCACTACTGAGCAATTCACGTATCACTTGATACGGACGACTTCTGTTTTTCCGCCAGACCACACTCTTGACCTCCGATCGAGCTACGAGCACGAGTAGGTAGGCGGGGGGGCTGCCTTTTCAATCAATCTCCGGCCGCTCCATGCCGCTATTGGTGCGAGTTGGTTGGAGTCTTGGTCGCGAGTCGAGCTGGGGCCTCATTTCATTCTCGTAACGGGAGTGAGTGCACCGCAAGACCAGACAAGTGACTCCCTCGCCTCGCAGCGGCGGCATCTGTCTTTTAACTTAAGTCATTTCCTAAGACGGCTCCTCTTATTCTACGATAATCCAAGCAGCAGCTCCACGAGTCCGCTCGGAACCAGTCGATTCCGGAGCCATTCGTTCTCCCCTCTCGGTTGGCCTTTGCCAGCCACTAGAGCAAGTAAGAGAACCTACAGTGAATGAACAACAAGAACTGAAGATTTTGACCGGATTGTACACCTTTGTGTCTGGCTATGTATATGGATGTGCATAAAGAAGGGACGGGACATCTCTCTCCCTTTTTTTTGGGGGGAAGAGAGAGGGAATAAGCTGCAGCTTAACCTCACGAACTTCTTACTGGGGCAGCACCTGCACCTATAGGTAGGCGCGAGTGTTTGGATGCACGTGTTTTGTTCATATTCCTGCGCAGTTAAGATAAAAATTGTCCCCAAGGCAACCATTTGTGTCTTTCTTGGATATGCTCAGTCCGGGTATAGATGCTATGACGTGAAATCCAAGAGACTCGATGTATCCTTGCATGTTCTCTTTAATGGGGTCGCCTCATATTTTCCTTAACCTAATGTTTCATCCCCGGGCGGTGATGGAGATGTATTGCGGCCTTCTCCTGTTCATCAACTCGAACCTCATTCTTCTGCAGTTGATGTTACGAATCAGCCTCACTCTTCAGGCCAGCAGCTTTGCTCAGCATTTTCTGCCGATTGTCAGCCTGTTCAGCTGACCTCAGAGGATTCCAGTCACCCGGCACAGCATGTTTATTCTCGGCGGCGAAACCAGTCTGTTTCCCAGGGTCAGGCTACTCCAGAAGATCAGCAGCTAGCCCAGTTGCTTCCCTTCCAGTCGCTTCCTCAGATTCTGGATCCCTCTCTCAGGTTCGTCGATCCTCTCAAGTTTCTTATCCTGTTGAAGGATTTTTATCTTATGAATCGTTTTCCCCAAAAGATCGAGCTTACCTCATGTCAGTTCAATCTTCTCATGAACCTGAATCATTTGCTGAAGCCTCCAATCATTCTTGCTGGAGAGATGCTATACAGGAAGAAATCAATGCCCAGGAAAAAAAGAAGTTGACTTAGTCTCATTGCCTGCTGGGAAAGAAGCCATTGGCTGAAGCAGTTGGCAGATTTAGAGAGTAATAAGCTTGGTGATCCGGCAAAGGCTGTGTTTCAGCGGGGGTATTCTCAGCCTTATATATATACCAATTCTCCTTTGACAATCCGGTCATGAAAAAGAGATAGTCAAGCATGACAGAATCCCCAACTTGCTATTCTTCATCGACGTTGCTCATTCTTATTATACTACAAAAGTCTACCGGCTCTAAGACCGACAAAAAATTCCTTTAATCAAACTAGATCAAGATCAGAATCAGGTCACGTTAAGGTCCCATTCGCTATCATAATGTCGAACCATTTTTCTGTATTAAACACATTCAAATGTTACTTCCCTCCCCGAGGCGGTGTCTTCTTTCTGTACCCCTTAGGCTGTTGGAAATCAAGCATTTCGGCTGGTCGATGGTGTACTTCTTTCTTTTTCTTTAACAACCTCTTTGAATTCCGTAGCTCTTTCGATCAGCTTCGTAAACTTGGTGATTCCAACCGGGACCAATGCACACCGCATATCATACTGCAGTCCCCTAACTAAAGTGGCGACTCACTTTTCGATTAGAGCAGCTCGCCTTCTTCTTATCCAAAAGTCCCTGTCCCTCACTTCAAATGTAGACTCCCGTATGTTTAGTTGAATCAACTACAGAAAGTCAACAGCACACAACTTGGGGCCATGCTCCTTTAAAGAGGGTTCCCCCCGCCCCCTGCCAATACATATGGCAGAGGTTCCATGCTTTAGCCCGTTTTCTTTTTACTTTTTGGAGTTCGGGGCGCAGGTTCAGGCAAGCGACTTCCGTTTTCTCTATCAACCTAAGTTGAAGAAAGGGGGGGGAAGAGCGAACTTTAAATCCATACATAGGAGTGCGTGAGAGCCTCCGCTAAGGAAAAGGATTGAATGCGCGTACCTCTGCGAGTGGCATCTCCTAGGCCTATGCTACGATACGGGGGTCTAAGCAAGGTGGCCTGATATGTACTTCCTTTTTGCCGGTTCATCAAACCGCACTCGCCCCCTTATTTGAGTTAGGGGCAACATAGGCCGAGTAAGGGCCCATTCTGCCCTTTAGAGATAGGGGCGAGTCAGCTAGTGCCATTTTTCTTTAAGGCTGAAAGTCCTACATATATATACCGACGGCTCCTTCAACATGCCAAAAGCAGAGCGGAAGGAGAACCGAGTGTCTTGTTTTTTGCACATGGTTCCATTTTTTTTTCAAGGCTGTGATGACTCACTCCGAGCCCCCTATAAACATAAGGGCAACCGAGACAAAACTTTCTCCCTGACTCCCTCATGCTCGGAAATTAGTTGCTATGTGGGGGGCTATTCATTCCTCTTCTCGGAACTGAACTACTTTTTCTGCCTGAAGCACTTAGGGTGGGCCATGAGACCAAAAAGGACGACCTCTATCAATGTCAGCCAGGCCGTTCTCTCCATCCAGGTCGAGCAACTTCTAGTCTTGAATCTCTTTAAACATTATCGCGGCTTTACATAAAAAACCTAAAATTGGATGAAAAACTAAGTTTCATAAACCCAAAAAATGCAGGAGCAATCCAGTCAACTCGCAATCCATATCCAACATATCATGACACGGTTCCTTATCCACCAGGGTACCAAATCCCACCATTTTCTATGTTTGATGAGAGAGGTTGCCCTAAAAGACACAACTCTCATTTCATTACCGCGTGCCGGGACACTGCCACAAATGGGTCTTTGCTATTGAGAAAATTTCCCCTTTCCATCGACGGTCCTGCCTACGAGTGGTATGACAACCTCAGGCCCCGGTCCATATAAAACTGGAAACAGATGCAAAGGGCTTAGGCAAGCATTCGGGTCAGTGGATCAGCTTCAGAAAGAAAATCAAACTACAATGTCTTCCGTCTTAGATTGTCTCCGTCCTTCTTCCTAGTAAGTGAGAGTGGTTGAACCTAGACCAGCCTTTCTTCCTTCAAGCTCCCTTCGCCAAAGAAAAAGGCTGAGTTGAGAGTGAAAGACAGCAAAAAAAAGTCAGCGAAGTATAGCCGGTCGAGTACCACATAAGGAGAAAGAGGTCATCCTCTCAAAGCGAACAATCCAATGACTTCTCTTTTTTTTTTCGCTTATTCCGGCCTTTTGACTAGTCAGTTTTCTTTGACTGGCATTTGGCCCTCGGATATACCAAAGAGGAAGTACCCACAGTGACGGATGCCTTTTTTCCCAAAGGCACACGAAATCTTTGATTCTGGTACGCTCTTGGATGGCTCTGAACGGCAATTGAAGCAAGCAAATTTTTTTCGTATGAAGGGACGGAGGCTAAACTGGTGCCACCTGAAAAGCCAACAAACTCAATTCGAAGGTTAAGTCAAGGTTTGCCTCTCATGGGCACCCCGCGACCGCACGGCAAATCATTTTCAGTGGGGTGGATATGGAATTTTTCTTTAAACTGGCGTATGTCCTTTAGTTCAAGAAGGTGGACACAGCATTGCTCTAGATGAGGATAGATGCGTATGGTATAGGAATCGGGAAGAGAAGATCAAAGCCTTCCACGGATCACGAACTGGAGTTTTCTAATGAAAGAAATGCGAGAGCAGGCCCTGCAACGTGACTTGGTTTGCTCGGGTGTGGAAGGATCGGGCTCTTGGATCGGGGAACAGATATGTCGATGGTTGAAAGGCTAGCTAATACCATTCCATTCTTTCAGGAATTAGGCTTAGGAGGCCGGCCCGGCTAGCAAGAGCTAACCTAATTCGATTCCATTACCTTACTAGAGAAGCAGAAACAAGATCAAAAGGATCACCAAGGGGTTGACAACCCTAGTACTCCCAACAACTAGAGAGGAAATAAATTCCTTATGATCTGAATCCCGAACACTACAACGATAGATGTATGTAAATTTAAGGCAAAAAATCAAACATTTTTTCGGTATCATGACCTGGGACCCGAAGAGCGTGTTCAACCCGCCAACAAAGCCGTTTTTTTTTTTACCTTATTGAATTGATGATTTTCGAATTGGAGCTTACGAGCCAACTGCCCCCTTATTCGCAACCATTTCCTCGGGCTAAGTTCAGCTGTTGAAACTCGGCAAGCTCATCTTCCCGAGGTAGAGTGGAATACACGAGCACTTCAACATGCTTGCCTGAGACCACTGCTCACCATAGGCGTGTGTATGAACTAATACAAACTGAAAACTTGTTAGTTCATATGCAAGTGACGTGAAACAAGACCAACCATTACGGATCTTGTTCCACGGCAACTTCAGGCGATTAACCCACACACTTTGGCTGAGGCGGAAGGTAGGAAGCGCCTTCCAGGTCGGGGCCCGCGAGCTTTTAAGGTAAATTCATCCTTTTTCGCTCGTGTTTCATGCGTGCCTGTATGAATTGCATAAGTCATTTTGTTTTGGCGGTGGAGAAGTAAAGAAGTGAACAGTGTGTTAGTATTTAGTTGTGCGAAGCGTTGTTGACAAGACTTACTCAACTCACTGCTTTCACCTGCTTCCGGTGACAACTACCACTCTCTTATGAATGGGAGGGTAGAGTACCAAGACATAGGGGTTGGCCAGCGAAGGTGGTTTATTTAGTACCAGATATACGTATTTTGAATTCTTTTCATGGCAGTTCAAAGAAAGGCACGAGAGAAAAGGAAAACTGAAAAGCTTCTCAAACCAGAGTAGGAATTCGATCAAAATCGCTATCAATGCCAGGAGGCAGATCAAGATTCATGGGAACGAGAACCTTTTCCGAGAAGAGTAAAGCGAGGGGTAGGATAGATGAATAGGTTTAAGCCTTTATCCGCTTGGAGAGATGAATTTCAAATTTCTAAGGCTTCGTTTTTCTCCGGCAAGCAGCTAGGGAAGCATTTATTCCCAAGCGCCCAAGCGATAGATAGGGCTTGGAGTTCAGATTGATGCCTTAGTCCACTCCGAGATAGAAAGATACCAGAAAAATATATGCTATTGAACTCCAACAAACAGTAAGTTAATCAGTTACTATCGGTAGGGACGGGAGACAAAGCTGCCACTGATGGAAAAGCGATAAGAAGCCTGAAAACGATTCTGACACAAGATACGATGACAGGGAGGGAGTTCGATCAGGAATGGACAGAAAAAAAAGGCTGCTAGGCTCCTTCTCATGGGAGAGGTTCGCATCCAACCCAACTCGATACCCCTCGCTAGGACATTTAAGTGAGTCGGGTTTCGATCCGGTTCCGAAATGAGGCGGTGTTACCAATGACTCGAGACCCCGCTGCTACCGAATGAAGTTCGTCCTTCCCCCCTTTCCCTATAATAAAGTGCAGGCCCCCGTAGATAGATGTCCCATATAGCCCCTCCTCTCCGGGGTTGGGTCGAAAAAAGAATCGAATTGGATTGAGAGAAGTTTATGAATTGAGTGAAAATGAAAAAGGAAAAGATTCTTTAATCAGTAATCAGATGATTCATGAATCGTCCATTCAAATTATATTCATGGATTGGAAAAATTTTTCACTGACAGAAAGAAAAATGCAGGATATTACTGCTAGAAGAAGCACAATCATAAATCAAATAGAAAGAATCACAAAAGACAAGAAAATCAAAATTTCCAACTCCAGAGATAAATATTAGTCCTAACGAAAGAAGTTATGAAGATAAAAGATTAGAATAGAACAGAACCACCCACTCAGACATTCAGTCTTTGTGCGCTTAGTTCGGTTTCGTATAACCAATCACCTTAACCCATTATTTAGTAGTTCTATATAGAATGCCCGAGAAAGAAGCCAATTATACTCAATAATAAGGTATTCCATTTACGAGTCGAGTAAACAAAAAATGAAAAAGATAAATCGTAAAAATGGGCAAGTGTGCTTGCTTATTATTAGAATTAGAGAAATACCAACATCAAGGGGAAGAACGAAGGCACTTCTTTCGGCGAAACCTTTCTCCGTCGTTACGGAGTTCTTCTGCTATAATCTCCGAAATCGAAGGTCAGCTGACTGAGGAGTTAGTATTGATTCATGCAAAGATGCTCCTCTGAAGCTGGAGTAAGGGATTGTCCACCTCGCCGCCCCGAAGAGCAGTGGCTTTGTTCTTTTGCACGCCTACAGAGAGATACTCCAAAAGTACTGACGCTCAATCGAAAGAAAGAGCAATCTACTATATGCTTAACTCATGCCTCAGGAATCCCTGGACACAGGGGGTACGAGCTCTAATCTTTGACTGGAGGAAAAGCCGGGGAAAAGCATAGAGCGTGCGTGCTCAGCTCTCGCCCTCCTCCCACCCGCGAAGCTGAGGCGGGAGAAAAAGCGCAACTCCCCGGTGTCATAGGTTACCTTTCCTTCTTCCTCCCCTGTGACGCTCCCAAACCGATCGCTATCTTTTTCTTTCTTCTTGTCTTGAATTGTTATAGAACGGCTAACTA